TATACTGATATAGAGCTCCCCTCGGGTAGAACCCATGTCTCCAATCCAATTAGAACTCCGGAGTAAGCTGCTACTCTTTCATTCGCCCCAAAAGGGGCTCATTTCACTTACTTTTACACAGCAGAGGCTGTAGAAGATACAGCTACAACAGAACAGAATTCGGCACCCGGGAGAGGGACGATCTCCAGAGATTCTTGTCTCATTCTATTTCCTCGTAGCAATAGTTATTTCTCTTCATTGATTTGTGAATCTCAAGCCAATGGCTACGCAGTAGAGGCGGAGAGCCAGGGGTCTTGAAAATCAGCCAATTCGAGTGTTATAGAAGTCGGTTTTAGCTCACCAAGCCTTAATTGCTCGTAAACAGAATATGGCATCAAATTTACGCTAGCCCCAAGATCGAGTAATGCCTTCTCGAATTGATGATCTCCAATGACACAAGAAATAGTGAAACTCCCTGGATCCTTGCACTTAGTTGGGATTTTACGCGCGCTAACTTCCTCAGAAAGTGAAACCCTCTCTTGCACCCTTGTGTGCAAAGATTTTTAAGCATAGGAAGGAATTTGCTTGATAGCATCAAGTAATGGGAGATTTATTTGGACTTTCTTAAACATCTCCATGATTTCATTGTAATGAGTGTCTTTCTTGGGCGCAACCAACCGTTGAGGATATGGAGGCTTGGGAATGTAGTGTGGCACAGGATTAGGCTTTTTTGAATTTAATACATGAGCAGTAGTTCTCTAAGTTATCCTTCTCCTAGATACATTTTCATGACATTTATGCTTGGAATCAGCCGTGTTAGTGTAATTCAAGGCTGTGAGAGCGGTAGATACATCTGAAAGAAAGAAGGCTATGAAAGAAAGATCGGAAGAAGCGGTGTCCGGGCGAACGAAAAACGAGAGACAAAAACTATCGAAATGCAGCTCAATTTACTATGTTTTCGAAAAAGGTACGATTCAGGACTTTCTCAAAAAGACGTCCTTGTGCATGCAGGGCTTAGTACATAGTCTAGCCTTCCTACCCCACCTCCCTCAGTCTCGTCTCGCTCACTTCCGTATCGCCGCCTGGCTTAGCGCCACTTCAAGTGCTTTAATTTTTTGCCATACAACCACGATAGCGATTGGGCAGTAGCGTGCTGTGCTTCTTCTGGAGAAACGTTCTATGGGGAAACGCTCTAAGATAAATAATAAAGACTCCGTTCGTTACAGGCATATCGATGCCTTTTATCCCATCCCGGGAAGTAAGAGAACATATTCTCCCTCAGCTTGGAAAGCAAACTTGAACCTCACTTAATTCACTTCCAAACCTGCCTTAGTCTCAAGTAGTTTTTAAATCTTTTTATGTATGTGTACTGTACCGTCCGTCGATCTCGTATCTCATTCCAATCGCCTCGCTCTACGCTTATTTATAATATGTAGCCCACCAAGCTAGCTCTTGGGCGGGGATGCCAGAAGTGTATTTCTCTCTCTACCTAAGCTAGCAGTGGTCTCTCTCTTCGCTCTGTCTTGAGTAGAGTCCATTCCTGTTCGTTCGTCTGAGCGAACTAGACAGACGATAGTTTAATTGATTACAGGGGTTGGTTATAAGCCTTTCGGTCGATCGTATATATACCTTTCCATTGTACCAAAACCATAAAAGTAGGCGACATTTCACCACAAAAAAACTAGCTTTTAGAGAGAAAGTTAGTCTTTCTCACAGTACACCAGGCCCTTAAAAAGAAAGCATTTTGCTTGCGCTAACGCCTGAGGTTCTTCATTGGGAAATCACTTGGCTTTTGAAGCAGCTGGTAGCCAGCCAGGGTTGTTATAGTATATTCTGCTCGGCCCAAGCCCTTAAAAAGGAAAAGAAAAGCGTATGGCTTGAAATCATATAGTCAGAGGCTAAGGATTGCTCTAACGGCAAAGAGTTTATTAGGTGTGAGTGCGCGAAGCGGTATGGTTGTCAGGCTTATCCTAGTTTAGTTGTTAGATCGGCTCGTAAGGCTTTCTTTGACTCGTGTTGTACCGTAAGAACCTACGTGAAGAATGTTCTGGAATCAGAGCAGAAGCCTGAGCCCAGGGCTGAAGAAGCAAGCCCCCTCTATAGGCCATACACTAGGGCGGGCCAAGAGAGAGACGCGACCGGGTATGAAAAGCACTTGTTGGCCTGGAGTTCGTCCTTTCGCTCATACCAGGTGCGGAAAGCTTGGAGTCGAGTAGCTCGTCTGCTACCATAGAGGAGGGTGGTCTAAAGGCGGGAATTCAAAAACCCTTTTCTGGGCCCGAATGAATAATTCTTTCAAATAAATTGCATCATTGTTATTATGATTCCCGTGGATTTGGGGAATACTTGTTACTGACCTCTCGAATTGACGCTTCACCTCTCACTTACTTTTATGATTCCGGGGAATAAAGAATAACAGGAGAACGCAGCGCTTCCCAGGGCATACCACCACTATCTTTGAAAAGAACAGCCACCAGCCTGGCGATCAAGAAAAGGTGCAGGCGACCATAGGGAGCAGGTATTCACTTCGAGGGAACCTCTCACTAAAAGAGAGGGTGTTAGCCCTGGAAAGAGAAATGGTAAGGAATATATGTAAAATCTCAAATAGGCATTGGCTTGGGAAAGATCAAAGGAGATCAAAACACTTAGGCTTTCCACCTGGATCTCTTTCTTGATCCCGATGTATCTCTAGTTCCTCTTGGAACACTACAAACTACATCAGGGAGGTAACTTATTACTTAAATGTATATCCGGTGCCTCTCTATCTCTTTATCCACGTCTAGCAACTCCGGATACAGCACACAACGATTCTTCCAAAGCATATGACCTCCTTCCGGATTGATCAGCCAGCTTGACTTATTCCTACTTCTATCTAGCGCACTACGGCTTAACTGACGTTTACTACTTCTATCAAGTTCCGTCAAGCTCAGGAACAAGAACAAGAACAAGCACTCAAACGGGGCGGGGGATCCATGTGAAGCAGACCGGCAGCCAGATATGACCAAAGGCAAGAACAAGGTTTACATCTTGGGTGAAGGTTCAGTTGCACAAGGTCTATAAACCCCGTATTTTCAATTTAAAAGTCTCATTCTGCACAAGAGGGGCATAAGCGAGGATCGATCTGAAAGAGAGTAAGCTTAGTGAATAGGGACTAAGGAGACGAAGCTGAAGTAGTTTCCGAAGGAGAATCCGTGGATCTAGTTTCATCAGCAACAGAGGCAGGGAGGGCATCGGCTTCAGTTGATTCCGTTTATTCAGTTGTGGATTCTCGCTTTAGTAGCTTATCTGAAATGGAATTGAATACAAGTGTATTGTAGTCAGGGCCGGGCCTACTCCTTTTAGCAGTAGAAGGGAAGTCTTCATCCCGGAGCATACGACGATTCTTTCGCGAAGAACTAGCTCGTTTCAGCATCAGCAGCAGAGTCCGTTTATTCTGTCTGTTCCACATCCCCGTACTCTCGCTTTGAATCCATATCTTGCTAACTGGCTACTTTTCTAGTTCCGTTACATAAGGGCCTTATCTTGCTGCTGGACCTGAGCCGTATGCCTAGCCTATCCATAAGTTCTGCAGGGCATTCATCGATAGGAACCACTAACTCTGCTGTCGTTAACTCGTCGGATGCGGGGTTAAAAAGGGTTACTTAGCGAGTTGAATCGGGGGATCTCGTTTCAGCAGCAGCAGTAAAGGCAGTTTCTTCAGTCGATCGAGTTGACTATGAATCCGTCTCTTGCTTGGCTTGGGACTCCACTCTTATCAGTGTAGTAGGGTAGTGAGTCTTCTTCAACTAGCTCTGGGAGCGAAAAATAGCTTAAAACCAAGTTTCCGGAGGGAAGAACTACATTAAACTCAGTTATTGATCCACCACCATCAGAAGGAGAGCTCGTTGAAGCAGCACGCTTTGTTTTTATTGGATATGCGGAGAACCAAAAGAGGGGCCGAAGCGCGTCAGGTTGAAAGAGAGTACCTGGGGGGCTAGCCTACTGATAGAAAGAGACTGAGAAACAAAACCCGGCCGGTCTTAGCTCTGCAAATCGCGAGTTTAAAGGGGTGAGAAGCGAGTGTAAACTACGGCTTTAAAGCCTGAATTAAAGTATAGTTTCGTCAGTGCTTGCTACGGATCTGATCAAGAGTGAGTTCCGTCAGGGCCACTTCCAGATCCTTTAGCCGAATGTTCATCCGAAGCGCGTTTGTCTCCCCTAGTAACGTAACCTCCTCTCTTTCATCTCCTTAACCTCTAAACGAGGTCAAGTTGCTTTTCCTCTGTTTGCTGGGCCTTAGATCTAATAGGCTAAAACGATTCCACATTAAAGAAAGAACCGGACCGGACAATTGGAAGTAAGAAGGAAGCGGGCTACTCTCCGAAAATGCCCCGCCCGTAGGTTCGTTTGTCGTTGGGGCTCAAAATCTTCCTTGCTCGTTCCTAGGAACTCAGTAACGTGGCCAGCCAGGTCAGCAGGGAATGAGAAAGATACATCTAGGCCATATCACTGAGACGGGCCTTAATCGGCAAATTTAGGCTTTCTCTACTGGGAGTCATCAAAGGAGGAATGGGCATACGCTGGTTCGATAAGCCAAGGAAAAACAACCAAATGAATCTACCGAGCTTGATGTGTTAAGCATCTAGCTGGCATCTTTTTCTAAATTAAATGGTCGGCTATAAATACTTATTAATGAATACCATTGCTCTTTCTTCGTTAGCAAAAGACGGGACTCCCCTGGCAAAGATAGGTGATAAAGTGCTAAGATAAGACGTCAACCACGGGGTTGTTGCGGTTCTAGCTCCCGGCCAATACGGGCTCCCAGAAATTGTTGTCGTTTCAGCCCGTTTCGGTTGAGCGAAGGAACGCAGTAGCTCCACCGATAGGGGGAGGAACGCAGTAGCTCCGCGCGACTAGCTGATTAGGCTTCCTCTAGAAACAAGTAAACCCGCTCTATGACTACCCAAGAATCCTGTTTTCATTTTATTTTGGGAATATGGCACATCCGGACGTTGGAACAAGGCTTAAAAGCGGCATACGCGGGGGTTACCCCATTTGCATTTGCACACCTCCTCCAGAATGAGTTGAGATATCTCCTTTCTTTTAGATGTGTCTACCAATGGTTGGGGACTGGGAGTGGTTTATACTTCATTACAATCATAACCGGGCCAAAGCCAATACACATGGACATCGACGGGCTAAGTGCTAATCTGTGTAACAACGGGTATAGTCGCCGGGTAAGAAAAACTGCCTTATTTGCCAGGGCTGTAGTTCGGACCTTTCGCCGTTGAGCGAGTTTAGCTATCTAAGGTATCCATTGATTTGCTTACTACGGTATCAACAACTGGAATGACAGCCGCTGAGGGCTCGGTTAAGAAGTAGAGTGATCGATATCAGATGTACTTGCTTTGGCTTAAAATTTTTTTTTCATGGGAAATCCAATTCTTTGTTAACCTCGGCGTGGATGGCTTCTTACTAAATATTCATATTTTATAACCCTAATTTGAATAGAAAGATTAAGGCTCAGATTTGCCAATTGATAGAGAAGCTTGTCCCATCCCAAGCCCAATGTGATCTAAGTAAGACCTCTCGACAGGAGCAGCAGCACGCTTCAACGACAAGACAAATATAATTGACTAAGAATAGAAATGCGGGAAGGCTAATCTCTACTTCCTGGCCTTGCTACCCCTACCCTACCGTTCAGCAGAAGATGGACGGGCTGTTCCATTCTCAAACCATTTAGCTAGGGACGTCACCTCACCAATTCTCAGTGGGCGGTACACCCGGAGAGTCAATCCCGCATCTACTCGAACAAGAAGTTCCAACTCTGTTTTTTTTGCCTCTTTTTCTGGCATATGCCGTACATGACGCAGGCTAGCTAGTTTGACCCAGCTGATTGACTTATAGCTCCCCTGCGCTCAAACTTAGATAAGAATCGCCTGGGCAGGTGGATTCGCTCCTACCACCACCCTACCTTAACAAAAGCTAAGTCGCATACTGAATTACTGCTTCGCTGCCTGTGGAATGGAACCCCGTACCTCCACTTTGTTGTTTCCTTTTTTCGGAGTAAATATATCCCTTAGTCCTGCGAAGGAGCGAGTGAGGTTACTGCAGAATTTCTTGGACTTAGCGGACTTACCCCCATATCCCCGCTTCGTGGGCTAAACTCAAAACGAACCCTGCTTATTTCTTTTTCCGCTGAAGAGGAAGAACAAGAGTCTGGTTGTGCTTCGGCCTTAAATAGCGCCCTCTTCTCTTAGTATAGGGCGGGCTTCCCCCAAGAGAATGCCTTCACTCCACTCCCCCTTCAGACGCCTATGGAGAACTAAGGTACCATTAGGAGTATCCTTTCCGAAGGACTCGAAAACAAGCCACTATTTAACTGTTTAGGCGGCATTGAAGACGCTCCACTCGTTCGTAAGACTCGCAGCGAGTATGGAAGAAAGATAGGGTCAGCAGGCCTTAGCGCAAGCACTAAGTAAGCAAGCTACCTTTACTTCCCTGGGATATCCCCCTTCCTATAGGACGAGCCATGGGAACCCATGAGATTGATTGAACAAGCCTTAAAAGCGAAGAAGAACCTAATCGATCAAATCTATTCGTGGAATTAGAAGAGGGGCTATATAATTAAAGAAAGTCATTCGTACCAGTACCACACTATTTCAATCAAATACCGCTGGCAGACCCTGGTAATTATTATCATCTAACTGGCACATCTGTCCTTTGCACCTCTCCAATGGTAATCATGCAGTTCCTGCCTATTTGGCCTGTACCCCAAACCAAATGTCCCGTAGTGCACTGGGTATTCGGGGAATTCTGGAGGCCCTTGCTGGTATCATCCCAATCCTAGTCCCGGAAGGTAGCCCTTTGCCTTTTTTGACTTTAGGATTTTGGGGTTGCCCTTTCCCCTTACCCATATGAGTAGGACGGGAGCAACTCTTTCCTCGGAGGGCTGAATTCCACCATGTTAACTTCCTGCCCTTTCTAATAAAGAATTCCGGCTCCGTCGGATCTCCAATCTGAACCTTACTAATAGGGGGGCACGAATCCAGCGTAGTCTCTCACTTTCTTAACAGGCGGACGATCCGGATCTCCGTGAATCATAACGATTTGGCTGCCCTGGATGAATCGGACCTTCTGATGGAGTGTGTATAGTAAGGCGTTTGGTTCAGCGACGCCGCTCCAATTGTATTCACCTCTGCTTTAGCCCGAGAGGTCCCGGCAGACTTTTTCTGCTTATTATTCGAGGACCCGTTGCAAATTGCAAAGCAACGGCGTAGAAAGGGGGAGCGAACGCCCAGCTGCCAATGCATCTTCTATCTGGCAGCCAGCACAAACTAAAGAATGAAAGGTTGGATGATGGGTAAGTGTCAACCTATTGGTATACTTAGGGTTCAGGCTCTTCAAGACCATAGCAATTTGATCTTCCTCCGAGGGTCTCTTTTGAAACTGAGCAGCTTGGGCCCTTCCCCTCTATAGTAAGCTATGTGATGAAGTCGGTGAAAGACTCAGTGGGTCCTTGCTTAACGAGTTCTAGCTTACGCCTTGATAACTGAGTTTTTTTATTGTATGCATAGTGCGTCACAAAGGCGTTAGCCAGATCTGGCCGTGTGCGAATGGTATTTGGGTCAGTGTTCATCAACCAAGTCAGCGCGGGTCCGGTCAAACTGCGCTGGAATAGTTGGACAAGTAGCTCATTGTCGATTCCCATGGGCTGTAGAGTTCCGACATACATCCTGCCTTTAAAATTGAAGCTCCGAGGTAAGCCTCTTTTTATCCTATTTTGTTATGCATTCGGTTCCGTTATACTTATATATCTCTGGCCACTTAAAACCGTACGGAAGCCTTACTTTGGGGTATAGGGAGAGATTATCAAGATCTACAACATCATACTTGTCCCCAGTCAATTTATTAACTGCCCGTTCAAGGCGACTGATCTTCTCCATCAGAGGATCGGACGGCTGTGGTGGGACGTATGGCACTATCTGATTCATGGGAGTGGGAGCCAAGGACACGGCCGGTACTGCAGGAGGCTTTCTTCAGATCTCTTTCTCGTAGTGATCCACAGGTTCAGGAACTGCGGGCTGATTCTGAACTGAAGGGGGTACTGGGTCTACAGGTCTAGCATCTGCTACTTTTGGTTGGCTTTGTGGTTGTGGATCTGTGTCCCCTGAGCCGGGGTGGTAGATGGAGGGTTTGTTCCTTGAGCAGCAGGTGCAGCCAGGGTATTTCGGCTACCTGCGAGGTCAATTGTGCTAGCATCCAGGCAATCTCAGCTAGTTGACGGCTAACTACCTCGTTAGAAAGTTGCTGATTTGCCGGGGCTGTAGGGTTCCGCTGGTGGTTAGAGCCAGTAGACTCTTCATTGTCCCCATCATAGAGAGTAAGCAAGTTACCTCGGTGACTGGCGTTGTTGGCCATGATCTCTGGGTCTGATTCACCAAGGCGTTCTAGGTCCTCTATTTTGACTAACCTCCTGGACGGGCCTCTAGTAGTTCGCACCCACCCGCGGTTTGCAAACTGACGGCGAACCGAGTCTAAGAAAGATTCCTCTTGTGCCGAACCTATGGTTCAACACTCAAGATTAGGGATAAAAACCTAAAGGCTGACACCGGCTTAATATAATAAATAAGGTTTAGAAAGACCGCAAAGATGTGTGCTTGCCGCTGTATGCTTCCTGATTAACGTCCGATGTTGCACTGCTGTATGCTGAATCAAGCGGTCCCGGAAATAAGTGCGTACTGAGTGTAGTGCAATTTATTGGGTTCCTTAGCAGGCTATGCCTAGGTTCAGTACATGCATGAGGCTCAACACGGGTATAGGCTTAAGGCTTACCTTAGCAGGCTCTCGCCCTATATACCTCGTAGCCCGAAGACTAGTCGCTGGTACTGGCTAAGGGTGCGGGAGTTCGCATCTATGGTCAATCAATAGGTCCGTTTTGACCTTCTTTTCCGTCCCGGGTTGGACCAGATATTTTAAAACCAGGGCTTTTAATGGATATCTGAAAACCTTTTCTTTTGATAAATCAGAACAGATACGGAAGCCTTGAGTCTAAAAACCTCATCAACTCCTTCTTCTAGTAATGCTGCTTAAACTCGCTCTCTAGGATCTATGTTTACCCAATAGTTGAGGAATTATCGACCAACCCCGGAAGAGCAGGGATAGAAGACTAAGTCAACCTCCTGCCTTGATCGACTCCTCCATTCATCGCCTACCATGGACACTTCGACTCCCCCCATCATAAGTAGGGCCTTTCCTTTTTCCTGTGCTTTTTCAACCTCGGTTAATGTAGTATTGAAATAATAACCTCTACTATGAAAATAGTAAGGATTATCCGGCCACTCCCCGTGTTCTTTCAATGCTTTGCTTTGGGAACCGGGCACGGCGAGAGGAGGCTGCTCAACTAGCCCCCCTGGTGTACGAAAGCAGCGAAGGAAGAGGAGCACAACCGTCACTTGCGAAGCGAACAAAGCTTAGCGCTCAAACAAGCCCTCTGATCCTGAGGTGAGGGTGCAATGCCTATCCGTCTAATAGAATATTTCTATTCCAACACACACAGAACGAAAAGGACAATATACAGGATGGGTAGAAAGAGTTGTTTGACTCGATCCATGGTCCGAAACTACGTTATTCTTCGCATCGAGAAGGAATAATACCGCAACAGATCCTATGTGTTAGTTCTCTGCTACTTCAGCTATATGCTTATAACTAGTCTTTTCCTACACCAGTTTGAGGCCTAACGACTGCTCTGCATCTCCGGTGGAATTTTCCAGTTTGCTGCAATATCCTTGGAGCAGAGGAAGGGAGATCATAGGAAGATAATTTACTTTAGTTAGTCGGGACCGTTCGTAAACCACGCCTCCCAGCCATCGCCTTCAGTCTGTCTGTCTTCTTTTTTCCTCTCTTTTCTACGTTACGATTTTGCTTCTGACATTTCTAGTGCTTAGGGGCGTAGCGGAAGACCAAGCCAATCTCGACAAACAGTTGATAAGTACAAGAAAACGGATACGCGTTAGCCGGAGAAAGGTAGCTAGAATATAATATATTCAGAGAAGAAGAGTGAAAGGCAGTTGGAACTATAGGCATTACAGCCTGAGGGAATACAATAGAACAAGAGGGATATCCCGTAATAATAATATTCTTTTTATCCTCCAGCTTGAGCTAAAGGTTCGTATTGGAAAGGATGAAGACTGATCTCTTAATAGGAGACTTCGGTCTAGGAACAAGAGAGATGAGACCTCCTGCCAATTACATTTTCTTAAATACTGGCCTTCGTACAACTACTAAGACTTTGGGAAAGGAGACACCTACTACTACTTTCGTCACTACTACCACTTACCTCTACTACTACTCGCACGCGTACAGCTTCCTATTCCTCTTTGTTACTGGAGATAGAAAGTACAATAGCTAGATTCTTATTAGACTACAGCTTAAGGGGCTAACGCACTTCACTCAAGACTTTAGTTGAAATCACTTTTTGAAAGGCTAAAACCACTCGTCCGACGCTATGTGAGCAGCTGAACTAGCGTTTTCATGCTCTCCAGAGGCCGTAGGAACGACAACTTAGCGAGACTGGGAGTGGTATGCCTATTACTGCGTGGGATAATCGGTCTAGAATTCCGCCCCTTCTCCTTTCCTCTCTATATGCAGGATATGGAAATAAATTCCGTACCGGACCAAAAGTATCCTATTTTGGTTCTAGCTAGATCCCCTGATCTTTAAAGCGAGTTCATATCTTTTGGCTACTGGACTTCCCCACCCGCTGCTCTGGATCGTCGGGTTTTTCCTCTGATGACTTAAAGGTAAGCTTGCTTGTGTTCGGGCTTTCGAGTTTGATATCACCATATACTAGTGCTAGTGCGGGTGAAAGTTGCTCGACCATAGGTAGGGACTCGCTCGACCATAGGAGAGGGAGAGGGAGAGGAAGGGATCATTGAGGGCATTCCTGGTCTTACAGTGCATTCATGCAGCAAGATTCAGATTGAATGGACATAGAGGGAACGGGGTCTAGTTCAGTTTTCAGGGTGAAAGCCTCGAAAAAGGCTTAGAGCCATTTCCTAGCAACACAAGGCAGGCTAGAAAGGCGAGAGGAGCTATAGTAGCTACATGAAACCAAGTCATTCTTTCTAGAATACTTGCTGGCATGCGAGACGAGACTGGAACCAAGGCCAAGGGCAGGAGCTCCACCAACAGGAACCCTATCATCAACCAATAGGCCAGGTTCGTAGACTGGGTACATAGAAAGGGGGAAGGGACGCTAACAAGTACTAAAAAAAGACTTTCCACAAGGAATTATTATCGCTTAGCGCTTGTGCTAAGGATTGGCTCGATCTTCTTATTCAAGGATTCTTCTGCCTCACAAGTGCCGGGCGATCCCGACCGCACTGATGCGGCTTAACCATCGTTTATCCACAGATGCTACTTTGAAACAACTTGGAGGGGAACGCATCCCTTAGAAGCTGCATGAGCACTTTAACCAAAGAATGTAGGTCATAGCTAAATAAAAGGAGCATTACTTCGAACCAACAAGAAAGAAATCCAATTTGGAGTACTAACCAAAGGAGTGGCACTTGAAACGTAGAAAGACCAAAAACCCAGCCTCTTGCTGAACGAGATTCTCATTCTCTTTTCCAAGCCCGGTTATTGAACCTATGCTCTACTCAATCCCAAGTACCCGTATACGCTACCTTCCTTGATCGACCCAGAATGTACTATCTCTAGCCGTGAATTCACTACACGAACATTTAACATATGAAAGATAAACGAGATCCATTGCACAAGTATGCTATTTCAATCAGTCCATGCTATCCGCTACACAGGCATATTCTACCCACTACACAGGGTTATTCAATTCCGTTTAATTCAAGACAAGAAAGGGCAGGAACGCTTCAAATAGACTGCTGTGGACATATTATTCAGAGAGCCGCATAGACCCTCGATTTAGTTTAGAAACAAGAAGATTACAGCCTAGTAGTTGGTGGAGGCACTAAGTACCCTTTGGGTATGACGAAAGGCTACAGCTATGCATAGGAAGTCTCAGTTAATGGGATGCCGGGTTCCCTTTGAGTGTAGAAAAGCTGCTGCTCGACTTGAATTGAGGTTGTGCCTCTTCCAATCGCCATAGTTAAACTTCTGATTAGCCCTACTCTACTAGATTTGCCATAGCAAATTCGATAAAGGAGGGGTGAAAGACTTAAATTTCTATATATGTAGAAAGGACACAACCTTTTTAGAAACAAAGACTACGAGACTTTAGATTATCCATCCACTGTTACAAGAATGATATGTGCCTCCATTAGGAAGAGAGGGAGAATGTAACTCAGTTTCGGTTAAAGTTGGCTTGCTGGATCTTGGAGTTGAACGTGAATAATTGTGAGAAATTACCCCCTTGTGTATCCTTCTGTTCCTAAGGGAAGGGGCTTACTCATATAAAATATATAAAATAAAGTTTGCACTTAATCTATTAAGGTATTTCATTCCAATCTTCTGATCTTCAACTATTCTCACCCCTCGGAGTCTAAAAAGATGTGTATCTTGCTATT